GATTGTACCTTATATCTTATATATAAGGTCCATATCTCTATAGATATCATCATCTACATCCAGAAAGCCGTATGCTTTTGAAGAAGCTTGTACAGTTTGGGAAGGGGTTTTGATTGATCAAAAAGAGGAATCTACTTCAACCGATATGCCCTTAGGCACGGCCATACATAACATAGAAATCACACTTGGAAAGGGTGGGCAATTAGTTAGAGCAGCAGGTGCGGTAGCGAAACTGATTGCAAAAGAGGGGGAATCGGCCACATTCAAATTACCTTCTGGGGAGGTCCGTTTGATATCCAAAAACTGCTCAGCAACAGTCGGACAGGTGGGGAATGTTGGGGCCAACCAGAAAAGTTTGGGTAGAGCCGGATCCAAGCGTTGGCTTGGTAAGCGTCCTGTAGTAAGAGGAGTAGTTATGAACCCCGTAGACCATCCCCACGGGGGTGGTGAGGGGAGAGCCCCAATTGGTAGAAAAAAACCCACAACCCCTTGGGGTTATCCTGCACTTGGAAGAAGAAGTAGAAAAAGGAATAAATATAGTGATAATTTGATTGTTCGCCGCCGTAGTAAATAGATGAGAAAATCAAATTTCTTTCTTCGTCTTTACAAAAAAAACAAAAAATAGGAGTAAGCTGTGATACGTTCACTAAAAAAAAATCCTTTTGTAGCCCTTCATCTATTAAAAAAGATTGATAATCTTAATAAAAAATCAGAAAAAGAAATCATAGTAACTTGGTCCCGTGCATCTAGCATTATACCCACAATGATCGGGCATACAATTTCTGTTCATAATGGTAAGGAGCATTTACCTATTTATATAACAGATCGTATGGTAGGTCAGAAATTGGGAGAATTTGTATCCACTTTTAATTTCCGAGGACATGCAAAAAGCGATAATAGATCTCGTCGTTAATCTTATCTTAAAAAGCATATAGATATCATTAGTAGGAGAGAAACCTTATGCTAAAGAGGCTAAAAAAGAAAAAAACGGAAGTACGCGCTTTAAGTCAATATGTAACTCTATCCGCGGACAAAGCAAGAAGAGTAATTGATCAAATTCGCGGACGTTCCTATGAGGAAACACTTATGATACTAGAACTCATGCCCTATAGAGCATGTTATCCAATTTTTAAATTGGTTTATTCCGCAGCAGCAAACGCTAGTTACGATCTGGGTTCCGACGAAGCCAATTTAAGAATTATTAAAGCTCAGGTTAACGAGGGTACTAATGTGAAGAAATTCAAACCCCGAGCTAGAGGGCGTAGTTATGCAATAAAACGAACTACCTGCCATATAACTATTGTAGTGAAAGATATATCTTTAGATGAATATGAAGAGATAGATTCATTAAAAAACCCTAGATGGGAAAAGAAAACTATGGTATATCATAATGTATCTAGCAGTGGGGTAGTATGGGACAAAAAATAAATCCACTTGGTTTCAGACTTAGTACAACCCAAAGTCATCATTCGCTTTGGTTTGCACAACCAAAAAATTATTCTGAGGGTCTACAAGAAGATCAAAAAATAAGAGATTTTATTAAAAATTCTGTACAAAAAAATATGCGAATATCCTCCGGTACCGAGGGAATTGCCCGTATAGAGATTCAAAAAAGAATCGATTTGATCCAGGTGATAATCTATATGGGATTCCCAAAGTTATTGATTGAAAGTCGACCGCGAGGAATAGAAGAATTACAGATGAATCTACAAAAAGAATTTCATTATGTGAACCGAAAACTTAATATTGCTATCACAAGAATTGCAAAACCTTATGGAAACCCTAATATTCTTGCAGAATTTATAGCTGGACAATTAAAGAATAGAGTTTCATTTCGAAAAGCAATGAAAAAGGCCATTGAATTAACTGAACAAGCAGACACAAAAGGAATTCAAATACAAATTGCAGGGCGTATCGACGGAAAAGAGATTGCACGTGTTGAATGGATCAGAGAGGGTAGGGCTCCCCTACAAACCATTCGCGCTAAAATTGATTATTGTTCCTATATAGTTCGGACTATCTATGGGGTATTAGGCATCAAAATTTGGATTTTTCTAGACAAGGAAAAGGACTAAGAAAACTTGAATTGTTTTTCCCGTCTATGCATAGATTGAAGAAAAAAAGGAGGGCCTTCATTCTTTTTCTGGTCAATCAAACTAATTCTTAATTCTATAGGATTGAATAAAAAGTCGATTGACTTTGTGATATAATTGCTATGCTTAGTGTGTGACTCGTTGGTTTTTTAGGGTCGGTAGTATGAAAGCCAACTCATCACTTCGTATTATCTGGATCTAAAGAACCAGTTAAGATATGATAAATCATTCATATCTTTGTAGCAACTGCAATTTTTTTGAATAAACTTGAATTCTAAGTTTAAAACAAAATACAGAAGAAAGGTGCGAAAAATGGAAGAATGAGAGAAAGGGATAAAAAGAATATCTATGATATAGAATTCCAATATGTAAGGTCTATGAATCCTCTCAGAAAAGACAGTGTAATAAAGCATCAATACAAATTTATTGATCGATAATGAAATAATAAAGGAATAAAGGAATCCTTGTTAATCTTAACATAAGATATATTAATATTAAGATATATTAAAAAAATCAAGAGCTTAGAGCCAATAAAGACTAAGAGGGTTGACTCAAAAATAAATTGTGTTATGAGCTCCGTTGTAGAATTCTGGCCTAACCATTTAAGTACGAAGCGGTGGGAACGATGGGACCTGTGAATGAAAAAGATTTTTTTGAACAAACGAATCTTACTCATTCACTAGTAGGGATGGCGAAATGAACCGGAAAGCAATTCATCTATTCTGAGAAGTGAGGACCAAGCGCTACGACTAAATATAGAGATTGCAAGAGTAAATATTCGCCCGCGAAAGCTTTTTTCTTTGATTCTTTGACTTGGATAAAGGACAAAAGAAACTAAAGATTTATTAAAACGTTAGAAAAACTATTATTTCGAAAATTCTTTCGAAAAACGTTCGAATATCCATTCAAATTAATAGAAATTCAATTTTCAATCCTTTTCTTCGCGAGGAGCTGAATGAGAAGAAATTCTCATGTCCAGTTCTGTAGTAGAGATGGAATTTCGAACCAACTATCAACTATAACCCCAAAAGAACTAGATTCCGTAAACAACATCGAGGAAGAATGAAGGGAATATCTTATCGAGGTAATCATATTTGTTTCGGTAAATATGCTCTTCAGGCACTTGAACCCGCTTGGATCACATCCAGACAAATCGAAGCGGGTCGACGCGCAATGACACGAAATGCACGCCGCGGTGGAAAAATATGGGTCCGTGTATTTCCAGACAAACCGGTTACAGTAAGACCTGCCGAAACACGTATGGGTTCGGGGAAAGGATCCCCTGAATATTGGGTAGCTGTTGTGAAACCGGGACGAATACTATATGAAATGGGTGGAGTAAGTGAAAATATCGCTAGAAGAGCTATTTTAATAGCAGCATCAAAAATGCCTATACGAACTCAATTTCTTATTTCGGTCTAAAAATGTAGAACCAACAGAAACGAGTTTTGGGAATAAAACAAAGATTTGTGTTTTTTTTTACAAACAATATCTCTTTTATTTTCTTCATCTTTTGCATTGTAAGAATAGACAAAAAAACTGACATGATTCAACCTCAGACCAATTTGAATGTGGCGGATAACAGTGGGGCTCGAGAATTGATGTGTATTCGAATCATAGGAGCTAGTAATCGCCGATATGTCCATATTGGTGACGTTATTGTTGGTGTGATCAAAGAAGCGGTACCAAATATGCTCCTAGAAAAATCAGAAGTAGTCAGAGCTGTGATTGTTCGTACCTGTAAAGAACTAAAACGTGACAGCGGTATGATAATACGATATGATGACAATGCTGCAGTTGTGATTGATCAGGAAGGAAATCCAAAGGGAACTCGAATTTTTGGTGCAATTCCCCGAGAATTAAGACAATTAAATTTTACTAAAATAGTTTCATTAGCTCCCGAGGTATTATAAGATAAGATTGTAACATCTTTGATTTATTTGGCAGAAATGGATTAAGAACTAAATTCATTCGTAATATTGTGTCTTACGTATACACCTTGAAAAATTCCTATTTCAAAACCAATAAAAACAGAAAAACATGTTGATTCTATACAATTTGAAAGCACCAATCATCTTAGTTCATCATGGGTAGAGACACTATTGCTGAGATAATAACCTCTATACGAAATGGTGATATGGATAGAAAAAGAGTTGTTCGCATAGCATCTACAAATATTACCGAAAATATTGTTAAAATACTTTTCCGAGAGGGGTTTATCGAAAATGTCCGAAAACATCGAGAAAAAAACAAGGATTTTTTGGTTTTAACCCTGCGACATAGAAAGAATAGGAAAAGACCCTATAGAAAATTTTTAAATTTAAAACGGATTAGTCGGCCGGGTCTACGAATCTATTCCAACTCTCAACGAATTCCTAGAATTTTCGGTGGGATGGGAATTATAATTCTTTCTACTTCTCGAGGTATAATGACAGACCGGGAGGCTCGACTAGAAGGAATCGGAGGAGAAATTTTGTGTTATATATGGTAATCCTTTTAATATCCAAATTGAATCCGAAAACTCTTCCTATTTGGAATTGTAAAAAAAAGAAAAAGGATGGGCGGTCTAATATCCTTTCTTCTCCATTAGTTGATACTTGAGGGGGACTTTAGCTGGAATGAAAGAACAAAAATGGATTCATGAAGGTTTAATTACTGAATCACTTCCCAATGGCATGTTCCGGGTTCGGTTAGATAATGAGGATCTGATTCTAGGTTATGTTTCAGGAAAGATCCGACGTAGTTTTATACGGATACTGCCGGGGGATAAAGTGAAAATTGAAGTAAGTCGTTATGATTCAACCAGAGGACGTATAATTTATCGACTCCGAAACAAGGATTCGAAAGATTAGGTTATTTTTTTTTCACTACGATTCGAGATGAAAAATTGCAAGAAACTTATTTTCT